GATCTCTTTCCTTTTTTTTTATTCCAATTCATTACCTAAGATTTGGCTATTTCTATCCCCTAAGTGGATTATCTGGAGTTGCACATCCATTTCGTTTCGCTAAGCTAAAAAAAAATTATACTTGTACTTTTTCAAAAAAAAGCTAGTCAATGATGCCCCTCCATGGATTCGCCTATATAAGCCGCAGCTAAAGTTGCAAAAATAATAGCTTGAATCCCACTTGTAAATAATCCAAGTAACATGACAGGTATAGGAACTACTAACGGTACTAAAGAAACAAGAACAACAACAACTAATTCATCAGCTAATATATTCCCGAAAAGTCGAAAACTAAGTGATAAGGGTTTTGTGAAATCTTCTAAAATGTTAATAGGTAAAAGAATTGGAGTTGGCTGAATGTATTTACTGAAATACCCCAATCCTTTTTTGGAAAGACCCGCATAGAAATATGCTATTGACGTGAGTAAAGCTAAAGCAACGGTAGTATTTATATCATTCGTGGGTGCGGCTAACTCCCCATGAGGTAATTGTATGATTTTCCAAGGTAAAAGAGCGCCTGACCAGTTCGAAACAAAAATAAAGAGAAAGAGAGTTCCAATAAAGGGAACCCACGGACCATATTCTTCTCCAATCTGAGTTTTGCTTACGTCTCGAATGAATTCAAGAACATATTCGAAGAAATTTTGACCGTCGGTTGGAATGGTTTGTGGATTCCGAACTGCGATAACGGCGGAACCTAATAAGATAGCAATTACAACCCAAGAAGTAATAAGGACTTGGGCATGGACTTGGAAACCCCCGATTTGCCAATATAAATGTTGGCCGACTTCCACACCAGAGATCTCGTATAATCCATTTAGTGTGTTGATAGAACATGATATAATATTCATATTACTCTCTGACAAAAATAGAGCTTGACTTAAAATTTAAAAAGGAATTATTTTGATTCAATTCTTTCTTTTTCTTTTTGGACTTGCCTACTCGAATTATATATTTGGTATTATACCAAAAAATGAATCACAGAATATCCACATTTTTTTCTCTTTTGTACAATTCAGAAATAGTAACCGACCCCATGAAGCTATGGAGTTCCAAAAATTTATTTAGCTTATTATTAATTATTAATCAAGGATTTCGTATATAGCTAGAACGACCCTCACAAATTGCGAATACTAATTTGTTAAGAATTAATCGAATTGAAGCTATAGCATCATCGTTTGCCGGAATCGAAATATCTGCAAGATCAGGATCACAATTTGTATCGATTAAACAAATTGTTGGAATTCCCAAAGTGATACATTCTCGAAGGGCCGTATAGTCTTCTTGCTGATCAACGATGATTACAATATCAGGCAATCTCGTCATATATTGAATCCCGCCCAGATATGTTTGCAAGCGAGATAATTGTCTCTTCAACATAGCTGCATCTCTTTTAGGAAGACGATTGAGTCTCCCTGTCTTTTGTTCCGTTCTCAAGTCCCTGAACTTATGAAGCCTCGTTTCTGTAGTGGACCAATTTGTTAACATACCACCAAGCCATTTTTTATTAACATAATGACATCGAGCCCTTATAGCAGCTCGCACCACTGAATCGGCTGCTTTATTTTTTGTACCAACAATTAAAAATTGGTTTCCCCTACTTGCTGCATCAAAAACCAAATCACAAGCTTCTGATAAAAAACGCGCAGTTCTTGTCAGATTTGTAATATGAATACCTTTACGCTTTGCAGAGATATAAGGCGCCATTCTAGGATTCCATTTCCTAGTACCATGACCAAAATGAACTCCTGCTTCCAACATCTCTTCCAAATTTATGTTCCAATATCTTCTTGCCATTTCTCCTCACACTTCCTCTCTTAAAAAAAAAAGAGACGAGTTGAAATAAAAAATTGTTCCGATGGAACCTTCTCTTCTACCGGAGGATTGGTCGTTTATGCACGAGCCAAGCTATTTCTTTCTATTCATTATTCCCTTTATTACTATTAATAAATCAAATGTCTACAATAAAAACAAATAATTAAAAGGATAAATCCGTTACTCTTATTTTATCTTAAGAATCATTAAACTTAAGACTCATTAAATCCTATATAAAAGAGCGTTCTGATGTATCATGTACCTTCTTTGAAATGCAAGAGTCAACTAATTCTCTGTGTTGGAAGAAAATATTTCTCATTTCCCCCCCGAATAATTTCTTTTTTTTTGTTTCCAAAAGACTGTTGCTATGCTGCCTTGAACAGTGCACTAATCCTTTCAATCCGGTACCCGCGGGTATCATACCCCCTAGAACAACGTTCTCTTTCAAGCCTTTCAACCAATCGATACGACCCCGGAGAGCGGCTTTGGCTAAAACTCGAGCAGTTTCTTGAAAACTTGCTTCGGATATAAAACTTTGAGTATTCAGGGATGCTCTCGTTATTCCCAATAAAATGGCTCTATAATGGATCCCTTCTTCTAAAGCGCGTCCCGTTCGTTCCGCTCGCAACAATCCAATCAGTTCCCCGGGTAAAAAAACATTAGACATTCCATCTTCCGAAATCAACACTTTTGATGTTATTTGACGCACAATAATTTCTATATGCCTATTATGGATCTGTACCCCCTGGGATCGATAAACCTTTTGGATCTTATTAACTAAAGAGATACGACTTTGCACTATAGTTAACTCAGCACCAATCAAGAAGCTCCAAGGAATTCCAAGAATTCTTGTTATACGTTTGTTCCACCCCTCAACTCTCTTTTCTAGGCTCATCGATATTGAATCAATCGAACGGACTTCTAATACTTGTTCTACCTTTGGAAGACCCTGCGTTATATCACCAGATCTCGATTTTTCATATAGAAATGTAACTAATGTATCTCCTTCGTAAACGATTTCTCCATAATGCCCATGAACAGTTGCTCCCGGAGTCGCCAAAAAAGTCTTAGCCGATCTTATTACTACAGAGTCAACTTGAACAATTAAAACTTGACCCGATTTTAAGTATGGTCCGTTTTTAGCTATACATACATGTTCAGAAATAAACTGCCCAAGACTAATTTTTGTAGACGTTTCATCACAATAATTATCATGGGGAAAATACCAATTCAAATTAAATGGATTCAAAACGATGTTTCTGCGTGAATCGAGATTATAAATTCGCCTATTTTCATCTATTAAATAATATTTAAGTACTTGAAAAGTCTGTTTTAAATTTTCAAGTTGTAAATATTTCGCTACCGAGGTCTGATTATGAGTTATTGTTATTAAGGGGTCAAATGATGGATAAAAATTCGCAATTTGAAGGGCTGTTCCTAAAGGGCCTAACAAATTCCTGATTGGAATTAGAGGATCCTTTTTAATTGATTGTTTTATTCCATTGTGATCTTTTACATCATTGAATGGACCCATGTAAAAACAATTAGATGATGACAAAATTATCAAAGATTGGGATTCCTTATTTCGATTCAACAGCGTACGAATAGTTCCGTGATTTTGTCTAAATGATTGTTGAATCCTTGCTTTGGAATAAAACGGATTTTTAGTGGTACTATCTAACTCATTATCAGAGATCAATCCTGAACCTGACGGATCATTCCTTTTTCTGATATACAAATTTTGAGATTTCACTAAGCCGATTCTTAGGAAATCTCGAATCAGACCGTTTGTACTTACTTCAACAAGGGAAGCGTGGACCTCTTTGTCGGAAGAACTTTTCTTGTCTTGGTCCCAATTCAACACTAAACAAGTCCGAACTAGTTGAATACTTGTGTCAGAAATTCTCCGAGTGGGTTTGCCATTTCCATAAAGGATATAATTGACAACTCGAAGTTGCATATTATCCTTTTCCTGAAACAAATCCCGCGGGAAAAGTGTTGATAAATTTATACCATCCGCTATTTCATAGGTGGTTACGGGTCGGACTAAAATAAAAGATTTTTTCTTGGTAGGTGTGACCCGTTGAACATAGATCCAATTTTTCCATTTTTTTGATTCTTTCGAATTTGTTTTTCCCGTTCCTGGTGATATCAAGATCCCGCTGTGTTGGGATATCTTATCTATTTCTCCAGGAAAATGGATATCCCCTGAAAAGATTTTGATTTCAATTCTTTTTTTTTTTCTCTCCACTCGTACCAATCCGCCCACCTGGCTTCTGGTATTTAAAGTTAGTTGTGTATCTACTCCAACGATACTATTGTTCCGTACCATTATCGAGGAGGATTCGGGTAAAATATGCACTTCCTCGGGAATGAAAAAAAAACGATCTACTTTCGTTTGGTATTTTGGATTCAATTTTTTAACCCCTCGATATTCAATCACATCCTCGTTTTTGACGATTGAATGAACCCCTATAGTCCCATATTTAGTAATTCCTGAACTGTTTCTCTTGTATCGAAAATCGTCGAAAAAAGAAAGAATACTATTTCGACGAAAAATACCATTTATAGGTATTTCAATCGAAATACCTGAATGCGGCATTAGTGCTTTCTCTTGATCTTGAATCGAGTGGAATGGAATGATAAATCTATTCCTTCGCCTCTTTCCCAATAAATCAGAATTCTCGTGGAGAATAGCAGAATATATGAAATTAGACTGCTCATTACCCATCAATTCTGAATAATCAGAAATCCTACCTTCTTTTTTATCAGAAAAATCCGAACTAAAGAATTTGTGTCTCAGGTTATCATTATTCACCGAGAGGCTAGAATTAGATCTTTGTTCGGCCGAAAGAGAATGAACATTTATTTGATCTTGATCCTTGTGGAGCGAAAAAGGAACTACACTGAATTTGCATGAACCCCCTGATAATATCCATAAATGGCTTGTTTTTGGTAAGAGATGCACATTACTATATGTAAATTCGGGCGAATGGTACACATCGGTACTCCAGTGCATTTCCCCCTCTGAGTCCGAATAAATATGTTTTCGAACTCTCTCTTTAAAATTCAAAGTATATGTTCCCGCACGAATCTCAGCAATCACTTGTTCTGATTCTACATATTGATTATTTTGAACTAAAAGAAAACTTTTTGGTGGAATAGTCACCTTATGTATAATATCTTCACTCTCAATAATTACATACAAATCCATATAACATAGAAAAGCAGGATGCCCGTGACGTGTACGTGTTGGCTGAACCAAATCCTCATTAAATTGGATTTTTCCATTAGAAGGCGCTCGTACGTGTTCCGCAGTACCTCCAGTAAAGACTCCGCCGGTATGAAAAGTTCTTAATGTTAGTTGAGTCCCTGGTTCACCAATGGATTGTCCCGCAATAATACCTACAGCTTCTCCCAATTCAACCAGATCGCCATGCGTGGGACTCCGACCATAACATAATCGACAGATCCAAGATGTACTCCTACAAGTAAAAGGAGTTCGAATAGATATAGATATTGGTTGGGCTCGAAAGATTAGGAATTGATTGACAAGTCCAATCCCAATATCTTGATTTCGAATAGCAATGCACCGCGGGCCCATATATATATCGTCTGCTAATACCCGGCCAATTAATGTTTGGATAAAAAATCTTTCCGGCAGCGTCCGATTTTGAGAACTCACAGAGATCCCTCGGGTGGTACCACAATCTGTTCTACGTATAACAATGTGTTGAACTACTTCAACAAGTCTGCGCGTAAGATATCCAGCATCCGATGTTCGTACAGCGGTATCCACAACTCCTTTTCTGGCTCCGTAGCAAGAAATGATATATTCTGTTAAAGACAGCCCTTCGCGTAAATTGCTTTGAATGGGTAAATCTATCATTTGTCCTTGGGGATCCGCCATTAAGCCTCTCATACCTATTAATTGGTGTACTTGAGATGCATTTCCTCTAGCTCCTGAAAAAGACATTATATGGACTGGATTAAAGGGGTCAGTCATCCTAAAATTAGGATTCATTTCTTGTCGTAAATATTCACTTGTAGCATACCATATTTCAATAGATTGACGTAATTTTTCGACCGCGTGTACATTCCCAAAATCATGGTGTTTTTCCAAAATCAAACTTTGTTGTTCAGCATCTTGGACTAGCCATCCCTTAGAAGGTATAGTTAAAAGATCATCAATTGCTAATGAAATGGATGTAGCAGTGGCTTGCTGGAACCCCAGGGTTTTTACTTGATCCAGGATGTGTGATGTATATGCCATTCCGAAGTGATCTATTAATCGACTAATAAGTCGTTTAATAGCAGTTCCATCTATCACTTTATTGTGAAATACCAGATTGGCCCGTTCCGCCATAAGTACCCCCTATTCCGCTGAGTGGGATTCGACAATGGGTTTGAGTCAATGATTAGAAAACTTCCTTTTCTCGATCTTGATTTGTGTAGAAAGTCGGATCAGGAACTATGTTCCTAGTTGAACCGGAGAGAACCGAATTCATACCGATGTCGTAGAATTTTTTAGCTTAGATACCATTACCATATGATTAGGTATCATATGAGCAGGCCCGACAAAACCCTTGTATAGCTTCTTCGATTTCTCGATAAAGATAAATATGACCAACAGTAGTTCGAATATATATACAAAGAATTTCTTTTTTGAAACTTTTTACTATTAGATAGTGTCCATAAATCTCATGATATGTACCCAAAGATTCATAGTGCACTTCGATGGGAGTTTCTCTTGAAGCAATAACGCGTTGATCTAGTCGCCACCGGAGCCACAAAGGACTATCTAAATTGATTCTTTTCTGCCGATAAGCCCCAATTGCATCATAAGAATCACAAAAAAAGGGATCCTTTGTATACTTATAGTTATTATCGTCAATTCTTTCATTTTGATAGTTTCTTCGATTACATGGATTATACCTATTTGCACAAATACCTCGACGATTCCCGCTCGTTAATACATAGAGCCCAATAAGCATATCTTGAGTCGGTACGGAAATGGGATCTCCAATAGCTGGAGACAAGAGATTCATATGAGAAAACATAAGTAAACGAGCCTCCGCCTGGGCCTCTAAAGATAAAGGTACATGAACAGCCATTTGATCCCCATCAAAGTCTGCGTTGAACCCTTTACAAACTAATGGATGTAAACAAATAGCACGTCCCTCCACTAAAATTGGTTGGAATGCCTGTATACCTAATCTATGCAGAGTAGGCGCTCTATTCAGCAATACAGGATGCCCCTGCATAACTTCTTGAAGGATTTCCCATACAATCGGACCTTTTTCCCGAATTTGACTCTTAGCAACCCCTATGTTCGAAGCAATATTTTGTCTAATTAGACCACGAATTACAAATGTCTGGAAAAGCTCTATTGCTATTTCGCGAGGCAATCCACAGCGATGTAATGAAAGCGAGGGGCCCACAACAATGACGGAACGCCCCGAATAATCGACTCGTTTGCCAAGCAGGGTCTCACGAAATCTTCCCTCTTTGCCTTCAATTACATCCGAAAACGACTTATAAACCTTATTATGACCGTCCCTCATTGGTTGTCCGCGGATTCCATTATCAAGAAGCGTATCCACGGCTTCTTGTACCAATTTTTCCTGACACATTACTAATTCCCCT